CACTTTCATTGGGTATTTTGGCTTAAATTCTTTGACTCCTCGATACTCAATCAAATCTTCTTTTTTGAAGATTGAATGCAACCCTATAACCCCATATTTAGTAATTCCTGAACTCTTTCTTCTATATTGAGGATCATCAAAATAAGCAAAAATACTATTTCTACGAAAAATACCATTTATTGGTATTTCAATCGAAATACTGGAACGATGCGTTAGTTCTTTTTCTCGTTCTTGAATCCATTGGAATGGAATGATGAATCTATTTCTTCGCCTCTTTGCCAATAAAAAAAAATAAGAATTATTGTGGAGAATAGAAGGGATTATGAGAGTCCCAGGAATACTACTTTCTTTTTTACCGGGAAGACCCGAACTAAAGAATTTGTTTTTCACTTGATTATTATTTACTGTATTTACTGAAAGGCTAGAAATTTTTTTTTCTTTGTCAGAAAGAAAATAAATGTTCGTTTGATCTTGATCTTTATGGATTGAAAAAAGGACTCCACTGGATCTGCACAAACCTCCCGATAATATCCATAAATGACTTGTTTTTGGTAAAAGATGCACATTACTATATGTAAATTCGGGTGCATGGTATACATCGATACTCCAGTGCATTTCTCCCTCTGAGTCAGAATAAATATGTTTTCGAACCCTCTCTTTAAAATTAAAAGAATATGTTCCCGCGCGAATCTCGGCAATCACTTGTTCTGATTCTACATATTGATCATTTTGAACTAGAATCAAACTTTTTGGTGGAATAGTCACATTATGTAGAATATCTTCACTTTCAATAGTTACATACAAGTCTATATAACATAGAAAAGCGGGATGCCCATGACGTGTACGTGTGGGATGAACCAAATCCTCATTGAATTTTATTTTTCCATTGGAGGGGGCTCGTACATGTTCTGCAGTACCCCCTGTGAATACTCCGCCGGTATGAAAGGTTCTTAATGTTAGTTGAGTGCCCGGTTCCCCAATAGATTGACCCGCAATAATACCCACAGCTTCTCCCAATTCGACAAGATCGCCATGAGTAGGGCTCCGGCCATAACATAATCGGCAGATCCAAGACGTACTCTTACAAGTAAAGGGAGTTCGAATCGATATTGGTTGTGTTTGAAAGGTTATGAATCGAGTGACAAGTCCAATACCAATATCTTGATTTCGAACGGCAATGCATCGTGGGCCTATATATATATCGTCTGCTAATACACGGCCAATTAATGTTTGTATAAAAATTCTTTCCGGCATCATCCCATTTCGAGGACTCACAGAAATCCCTTGGATGGTGCCACAATCTGTTCGACGTACAACAATGTGTTGAACTACTTCAACAAGTCTGCGTGTAAGATATCCAGCATCCGATGTTCGTACAGCAGTATCTACAACTCCTTTGCGAGCTCCATAACAAGAAATGATATATTCTGTTAAAGATAGTCCTTCACGTAAATTGCTTTGAATAGGTAAATCAATCATTTGTCCTTGGGGATCCGACATTAATCCTCTCATACCTACTAATTGGTGTACTTGAGATGCATTTCCTCTAGCTCCTGAAAAGGACATCATGTGGACTGGATTAAAAGGATCAGTCATCCTAAAATTAGTATTCATTTCTTGTCGCAAATATTCACTTGTTGCATACCATATTTCAATAGATTGTCGTAATTTTTCTACCGCGTGTACATTCCCATAATGATGGTGTTTTTCCAAAACCAAACTTTGTTGTTCAGCATCTTGGACTAGCCATCCCTTAGAAGGTATTGTTAAAAGATCATCAATTCCTAATGAAATGGATGTAGCAGTGGCTTGCCGGAACCCCAGAGTCTTTACTTGATCCAGGATGTGTGATGTATATGCCATTCCAAAGTGATCTATTAATCGACTAATAAGTCGTTTAATGGCAGTTCCATCTATCACTTTATTGTGAAAGACCAGATTGGCCCGTTCTGCCATAAATACCTCCATATTCCGATGAGTGGGGTTCGACAATGGGTTTGAGTCAATGATTGGAAAACTTCCTTTTCTCGATCTTGATTCGCATAAAAATTCGGGAACTATGTTCTTAGTTGAACTGGAGATACTCGAATTCACAACAGTTTCATAGAACTACTTAGCTTGAATACCATATGATTGGTATCATATGAGAATACCATATGATTAGGTACCATATGAGCAGGCCCGGCAAAACCCTTGTATAGCTTCTTCAATTTCTCGATAAAAAGAAATATGACCAACAGTGGTTCGAACGTAGATACAAAGAATTTCTTTTTTTATACTTCTTGCTATTAAATAGTGTCCATAAATCTCATGATAAGTACCAAAAGATTCATAATGAACTTCAATGGGAGCTTCTCTTGAAGTAATAACACGGTGATCTAGTTGCCACCGGAGCCACAAAGGACTATCTAAATGAATTCTTTTCTGCCGATAAGCTCCAATTGCATCATAGGAATTACAAAAAAAGGGTTCTTTTGTATACTTATAGTTATTGTCGTCA